AATATTGATAGAATAGACCTTCTACTATTAATGTAATGCCTACTGACTGGGTCTTGAATTCAATTGGCTAGCGGACTAAAGAATCTAATTAGTACTCGTCGAAAAGGCGGAAGTTACTTTGTATACAAACTTATCAAATTGTATACAAACTTATAAAAGTTCCTGAGTACTCAGGAATTCAATCAATAGAATAGCGATTGAATGGATAATTGGCTTTTACTTAATACATATCCACATATCCTTATATATATATATAATATTTCCTTTTCTCTTTTTATATAAAATATCTATTTTTATATAAAATAAAGTAATTTTGATATTTTCTATTTTTCTTATTTTTATATTTTTATAATTTTATATAATATAATTATAATTTTAAATTTTATATAAAGTGATATTTTATTTTATATAAATATTTTATTTTTATATAAATATTTTATATAAAATAAAGGAAAAAAAAAATATAAAGGAAAAATAACATATATAGCAAATAAATAAAATAGATCAAAAAGGGATATTAAAAAAAAAAATAGGGATATGGAATAGATAGTGATCTATTTTGATTCTATTTTGATTATATATTTTTATATTTTTTGACTTAATGAAGTGCAACAAAAGAAAGAATAGGTCTTATTATTCTTACATCTTAGTAACATTTTCTTGACACTTCCAGGAGTGCCGTTGCGTATTTTGTTTGTCCTTAATGTTTTTCGATTCTACTAGCAATCATATAAGAACTTCTTATAATTAAGAATCTTATAATTAATAATTAATTGTATTTTTTGGATTGTTTCATCAATGGTATTGGACAGAATCCTTTTTTTTGACTCCGCGCTAGCGATTCCACTATTATTAGTAAACTATTATTAGTAATATTAGTAAACTATTATTAGTAAACTATTATTAGTAAACAATAATTATTTAGTAAACAATAATTATTTAGTAAACAATAATTATTTAGTAAACAATAATTATTAATTAATAATGCTGGAAAAATTCTTTCATATTCATAGAAATAGGGGACATAATTCACATGGATATAATAAGTATCGCTTGGGCTGCTTTAATGGTAGTCTTTACATTTTCCCTTTCACTCGTAGTATGGGGCAGAAGTGGTCTCTAAGGGTACTAGGAATTGAGTTAAAAAATTAAACCAATTCTTTTCTAGATCGTTTTGTTTTAAAGACTTTTTTTTTTTTAGAATGTTAAAAAAAGATTTCTCGATTTTATTTTATTAATATATGTCCAGACTATTATTATTTTTTCCTTTCAGTGATTTTAATTTTATTCTTATTTTAATTTTAATTCTTATTTTAATTTTATTCTTTCGGTAAATGTCGGGATTCATATTAAAAATAATCAGAAATCGAACAATTAGAATCGTAAGGATGGGTTTTCGATTATTTCAGATTAATTGGAATCAACACAAAACAAATCAAATAGATTAGATGCAAAAAGAAATAGAATTGGGATTAGATATAGATAATTGATATTTCGATAGATGAATAGGAAGATGACATTCTAGATTGATCGATATTAAGCCTATATTATCTTTATTATAACTTTATATACTGGAATAACATACTGGAATAACAAAAAAATCTACTAGAATAACAAAATGAGATCCGATAGTATGGTAGATCTTTCTTTCTACCATACTATCGGATCTCATAGAATACTACTGAGTCTAGTTCGCTCTTTTTAGCTAAGATACGAAATTGGAATCCTTTTCATTTTTTTTCTGCAATCATTGATAAGAAGTAAGAAGTCAAGTTTCATTCAAATCAATCACTTTGACTAACAGTTTTTACGTAAATTATAAGTAAAAAGGCAGTAGGAACTAGAATGAACAATGCAGTAGCAATAAATGCGAGAATATTTACTTCCATAATCTCATCCTTTCTTTTTTCTTTACGTCGCAATAACTCGGGATTTAATCCCATAGAGATGATAAAGCTTTCGCCTATAAATTGGATGAATTCCATGTTGATCATGTCGAATCGGATCAATATCATGAATAACAATATCTGAGCTATCCAATCGATTCATCGTCGAAAATTGAATAGTATAACATAGAAAGATTGTTTATCCATATCAAATCAAAAAATGGAGTTCGTCTCTAATCGATAATTTCTTTTCTTTACTCTTTACGTTATTTTGATTTATATTTTGATTTATACTTGATTTTTCTTTATTCTTCTTGTCCATTCTTTTCTATTCTAGCAAACTATCGCCTTTCTTGTACAATCATCTGCCGAAGTATCATCTAACCGCCTTTACATTTACACTTCCATTGGTTCCAAACAAACCTAACAAACCCAAACAAATAATGGAAGCCGAAATAAGAATAAGACAAGGGGGGTAAGTTCTAAACTCTTTTGTTTTTTAATGATCTAATCTTATTGCCTTATTGGAAGACAAAAAAGTGTAATATTGGAAGACAAAAAAGTGTAATATTGGAAGACAAAAAAGTGTAATAAAGACAAACTCAGTATCAGTACGATATTTCTTGGAATCCGGAATATGGCGGGAATGAAATTCTCCTATTTGTCATCCTTTTACAGAAAACTACAGCAAACGGAAATTTTACAGAAACCGGGAAGTATGGGTTGAGGTATTTTTTATTGGATTTGGATCCGTCGGGACTGACGGGGCTCGAACCCGCAGCTTCCGCCTTGACAGGGCGGTGCTCTGACCAATTGAACTACAATCCCAGGGAAATGAAATAAAGTGTACAGGATCCATATTCTTATGATATGATTTCACTATGATTTCACTCAAACCCTTTACTATTTTAATTTCAGATTCGAATCGCCTCCTTGAACTAGAGACGCAAGTGGTATATTGCTATCCACATGGATATATACTTTATTGATAACGGCACGGATTACTAGTTCTCTTTTCATTATTTCAAATCAAAATCGCTCGATCATTAGCAAGATCAGAATTTGTGTGAAAAAAATGGAACAAATCAAATAAATAACAAGGAGAGATATATCAGAAATTTTGACTTTTTTCCATATCAGGCATTTCGAGAGAACAAAGGGGTTATATCATTTCATTGCGGATCAGTGAATTATTGGGCCGAGCTGGATTTGAACCAGCGGAGACATATTGCCAACGAATTTACAGTCCGTCCCCATTGACCGCTCGGGCATCGACCCAGGAAGAATCAATTCCAGACTTTTCAATATTCAAAATCCATGATCAACTTCCTTTCGTAATACCCTACCCCCAGGGGAAGTCGAATCCCCGCTGCCTCCTTGAAAGAGAGATGTCCTGAACCACTAGACGATGGGGGCACATTTGCCCGACCGTCAACACGCTATGCTCATAGTATGAACAGTTTTTTGAAATTGTCAATATAACAAAACCATATGACCAGATTCAAAAGATCTTTCCCGGATTCCGTAGAATTTTGAAATTCGTCATTTATATTAATGATTTATTCATTATAATCGCCATTATCCAGTAATTTTCGATTAATTATGATTAATTAGGATTAATTCTATTATTAATTATTATAGTATTATTTAATTATTATAGTATTATATAAAAATCATATATTAATTATTATAGTATTATTTAATTATTATAGTATTATATAAATATTATAGTATTATATAAAAATCATATATTAATTATTATAGTATTATTTAATTATTATAGTATTATATAAAAATCATATATATATAAATCATATAAGATTGTTTTTAAATTATATAAATATAATCCATTATTACCACTCTTATTATTTATTTTATTATCTTATTATTGATTTTATTATATAATTTATTATATAAATAATAAGAATCATAAATAATAAGAATCTAAATATAAATAATATATAAATAAAATAATATATAAATAATAAGAATCTAAATAATAATAGAAAATCAAAATAGAAATAGAAATAGAGAGATAGAATGGAAGAATAGAAAAAAAAATAGGAAGGATCCTTTCCTTTGGTCTGCCAGAAAGCCATAAAAGTCAATCCCATTTCTTCCACTTTCATTCATTGATTCACCCAGTGTTAATGTTAAGAGTTAATGTTAAGATAGATAGACATATCTCTATCTCATGCTAAACCAGTAAATTAACAAATGATAAATATGGAAATCCAGGTAAGGAGATCAACAAATTATCAATTTTTTTTTCTCAGAATTTTGTTCAGGGGACAAATAGAATCTCTTCATCCGTGATTCGATAAAATATCTTGGATCTATGTTGAAGTGGTAAGTACATGTATCGATCAAATGGATTTTTTTTTTGTTAGGATGGGAGTCAATTCAATTAGGTTCGGCCTTGAAACAATTCATTGCATTGATATTCATATTGATATTCATCAAAGCATTGATATTCATCAAATTGCTATTTATCAAATTCAATAAACCATTTTTTTTTTACCTATATTTTATTTACTAATTTAGCCTATACTCTACTCATCCGGTAAATCAAATTCATCGTTTATGACAAAGCTACTATGAATCTACATCTACTCCATATACTTAATTATATTTAGATTTATTCTAATCTATTTCATATATTTAATCTATTTCAATCTATTTCATTTACTATATTTACTTTACTTTCCATAGATTTGATTTCTAATCAACATAGATATATCCTATCAGGATAATGCTGATTCAGGAATTGAATCAAAGAGGCCCTTTTAACTCAGTGGTAGAGTAATGCTATGGTAAGGCGTAAGTCATCGGTTCAAATCCGATAAGGGGCTTTACCTCTTTTTTCATTTTTTTTGATAAAACTCCAGCGCTAGTATTTCTATTTGCAAGGAGAATAGAAATATTGTTGATATTTGGAATAATTTGTAATAAATAATTTGTAATAAAAAAAGTAAGAAATTCTATATTCTATATCATTCTATTTCTATATTCTATATCATTCTATATTCTATATCTATAATTATAGATAGAATGTCTATAATATCTATAATATTTATAATCTATAATATTTATAATCTATAATATTTATAATTA